TAATGCTATGAATGACCCAGTATCGAATACTGGTAATAATATCCGCAAAAGAACGTTCTCCTGTGCTTCCAGACATGTTGAGCTCCGCATATTCTTGTACAGTCAGGGGGGGGGCCGATTCCGTAAAAGATTAAATCAGTAAATGGAAATTTACTGAAACCAATCTTTGTGAGATCGTCAATATTGTACCAAGGGTGTTTTTAGAGTATACCGAATCAGTATAGCTATCCTTCTTCTGACACAGCAATGCAATTTCACAATCAATATCGAAATGAAGTGTTAGATAATTTCTTTCTTCTTTTCTTGTTGCTTGTCGATGTAGAATTTTGTACCATTTAATATAAAATTCCTCAAATTCCTGTAGTATAAGGATTTTCTTCAGTTTCTACTGAAGATCAAGTAAAATGTGAATTCGACAGGTTGGTTTCCAATAATTTATGAAGGAGATTCTCATATTCTTACGATTCAATTAGACGTTACATCTAAAAACATACGTTTTGTGGTTGTATAAGATGTTTTTTGTTGGAATCTTTTTTTTTTTAGGAATTGGTTGGCCACCCAGTAACAAGTAACAATAGTAGATATTATTCAATGAAAGAAAGAGGAACAACGAATAAATAAAAAACAATAAATATTCGTGATGCACGCATTATTCTATTAGCCCCCCAAGGGGGTCCTTCGTGACCTAATTACAAAGATGGGTCTTTGTAATATCGAAAGATAAAATGTAAAACCCAGTTTCGATTGATCTTATCGTGCGATACTTTTTTCTTTTCAATCGCGAGATTATGTGAATGAACTACTACTGAGTTCGCTTTAAAGTAAAAAAAAAAAGTGCATTAGAAGTGTCGTTCGAAAAAAAAAAAAATGGATTCGATATTTCGATACAATAAAAAACAATCAAACTTATTTTCCAATTTTATTCCAGAGTGATTCAAAGAGAGTTTCATTTTGTGAATGAAGTTATAAAAAACGTTCTTATTATTACTTTATTTAGAATTTCTAATATTCTATATATACATATAGTTAGTTATATACATATATTAGTTCAGTCAACTCAAGAGTTGACCGATGAATCTATTGATTCAAAAGCGTGGGATGGGTAAATGTCACAGATGATTAATTGATTTCTTACTTATGTTACTCTATTTTTATTAGTATCGTCTATAATAATTGATGAATCAAATATTTTCAATTGAATTTATCCTTTCAATTGGTTGGTATTTTTGTTTATCTTTATCCTCGTATCTTTCAAAAATTGAAACTTAGGGAAGTGCTTTAGAAACATATGTATAAAAAGAACATATTTCATTTAGCCTTTTCATGCCTACTATAACTAGTTATTTCGGTTTTCTACTAGCATCTTTGACTATAACCTCAGCTCTATTTATCGGTCTGAGCAAGATACGACTTATTTGAAATTAATTTAATGAACAATTTATAAAAAAATCTTTCTATGGTAGTTCATATATTCTCCAGTCCCTTACCAATTCTTGGTCATTGAGATGTATAGTCAATACAGATTAATATTTAAGGATAAATATTACCTCTCCCTTCCCCCTTTCAAACAAATTGAAATGATTGAAGTTTTTCTATTTGGAATCGTCTTAGGTCTAATTCCTATTACTTTGGCTGGATTATTCGTAACTGCCTATTTACAATACAGACGTGGTGATCAGTTGGATCTTTGATTAATTAACATCTCGTTTTTTATTGACCTCCTACTTCCTTTAATCCGCGGGAGGTCAAATTTAGGTTGCTGCTCAATTATTTTAGTGTAATTTTGACCTCCCGCGATTAACAAGAACACAGAATCACGCCCTGTAGGATTTGAACCTACGACATCGGGTTTTGGAGACCCACGTTCTACCGAACTGAACTAAGAGCGCTTTATTATCACAATAAATATTTTGTAACCCCAATTTATCTTGCATATATATACTATAAAAAATAAAAATTAAATATTTATTTAATTATGTATTTTATTAATTGATCTCAATTGATCCCTCGTTACTGCTCAGAAGATAAGTAATAGGTAGGGATGACAGGATTTGAACCCGTGACATTTTGTACCCAAAACAAACGCGCTACCAAACTGCGCTACATCCCTTTCAATTGGTCTACAGTGTCATTGTAGAGAATCCCTGCCTTGTTTTCCACATCTTTATTTCCTACATTGATATACACAAACTCTCTTATCATTTCTTCCTTCTTCCTTTTGGTCTCATATATCATATAACAAACATATAATATGGTAAAAGACTTATATAAAGTATGAAATAAATATGAAATCTACCACAAAAAATTAATATTTTTTAGGAATTTAAGGCGGAAATGGACGTATTTTTTTCTTTAAATAAATATCTATTTTGTACATTTCAATTTGAATTAGGAACTCCGCGTACAAGTGGTAAGTCATTAACTACATATACACATACGGTCATATATGTATTACCATTAGGTATTACAAATTACAATAAAATTACAATAACGAATACAGAAAGAGGAGTTTTTAAAATGCGAGATCTAAAAACATATCTCTCCGTGGCACCGGTAGTAAGTACTCTATGGTTCGGGTCTTTAGCAGGTTTATTGATAGAGATCAATCGTTTTTTTCCGGATGCGTTGATATTCCCCTTTTTTTCATTCTAGCTATTGATATGGGAAGGGGGAAGAAGATTAGAGATACAATCAAATATCTGTAACTAATCCCTACCCCTCCCTCCTTTTTTTCTTTGTTTTTTCTTTTTTTCTTTTTTTACTTATTCTTTCTAAAAAAAAAAAAAAACAAAGAAAAAGCGGTTTCACCCTCAGTGAAACTATGAACTCGGGCTCAGGCTCAAATTAAATTAATAATAGAACGGAAATGCGGTGGTTGGGGCAACAATATCATACAAGATACTTAACTGAAAATGAAATACTGGACGGCAATTGGCAATTAAAAATTATAAATATAGTTAGAAATCATTATATTACTTATTATTTATTACTATATTGATTGCAACAAAATATTTATTTCATAATTTGATTTCGAGTTACCTGCTTCTATTTTTGTGTCCTTTCTTCTTCCTTGCTTCGGGTCGGAAAATTAAAGAATTGAGTGAATCAAAAACCAAAGGAGGTTCATGGCTAAGGGTAAAGATGTCCGAGTAACGGTTATTTTGGAATGTACCAGTTGTGTTCGAAATCGTGTTAATAAGGAATCAATGGGCATTTCCAGATATATTACTCAAAAGAATCGACACAATACGCCTAGTCGATTGGAATTGAGAAAATTCTGTCCCTGTTGTTACAAACATACGATTCATGGGGAGATAAAGAAATAGATCGAACCGATCGCTCGTGTGTCAGTCTTCCAAGGAAGATGAAAAATTACATATTATATATAACAATATATATATATAATTTCTTTTTTAATTTATTTAAATTTATTTAAATAGAAACAAATAAATATAAACAAACCAAATCCTATTTCGATCGGATCAAAGATGATATAGAATTAAGAAATAGGATTGGGATTTTCAGGATAAGGAATAAACAAACCATGGATAAATCCAAGCGAATCTTTCTTAAATCTAAGCGATCTTTTCGTAGGCGTTTGCCTCCGATCCAATCGGGGGATCGAATTGATTATAGAAACATGAGTTTAATTAGTCGATTTATTAGCGAACAAGGAAAAATATTATCTAGACGGGTGAATAGATTGACCTTAAAACAACAACGATTAATTACTATTGCTATAAAACAAGCTCGTATTTTATCTCCGTTACCTTTTCTTAATAATGAGAAACAATTTGAAAGAAGCGAGTCAACCGCTAGAGCTGCTGGTCTTAGAACCAGAAAAAAATAGGTTGACTCTTCAATTGAATTGAATCAAAATAAAATTCCAATCCAAACTCAAATGCGGATTGACTTTTTTTTTTTTGTTCGAAAAATCGTAAAATCGAAATGTCCTGTCGTAAGAAAAAAAATGGGAGAAGAGGAATAAATATTTTTTATTTAACGTCTTTCTTCATTTTGATGACTTTATCATATTTTATCATACTAATTTCTACTCTACCTTCCCAGAGTTCATTCTCCAGGGAACTCCATTTAAACTATTCCAACGGATTCCTTCCAATCTCTTTATTTTATGATCTCATTGGAAATCATATAAAGACAACTCTTATTTAATATAGCTATTTGTGCAAGTATTTTACGATTAAGAAGTAACTGTCTCTTGTACAGATTGTGTATAAATTTACTATAACTGAAGTATACTTTATTCTCGCGAATTACTGCATTTATCCGAGTGATCCACAACCGACGAAAATCTCTCTTTTGTCTACCTCTATCCCGATGAGCCGAAACCAAAGCTCTTATTTTCTGTTGAGTAATAGTACGAGTAAGTCTTGAATGAGCCCCTCGAAAGGTTGATGCAAATAAACGAATTTTTGTTCTACGTCTTCGAGCTATATACCCTCGTTTAATTCTGGTCATTGAATAAATGAAACTTTGATGAATAACTAATCGATTTCCTTTCTTTCAGTTATTCCCTTCCCGTATCCTAGTCTATTAATAACAAAACGGATTCTTCCAATGTATAAAATTTGAATTCCAATGGCTTTTGCTACTATAACCTTCCCGACCACGATTTTTTTTTTTTTTTCTAGGTGAAATGCCTAGAAAAAATTGTATTGATATTAGGTATCAAAAACACATAAAAGTAGTAAATATAAATGGATATAGTGGGTTCCATCGTTTCTATGGTTACTTCTTAAACGGTGAGGTCCTCTCTATACACCGGAGCCCTTCTTTCATTTAATCAATGTTATTGTTAACTTGTACAGTTCACACTCTTTGGCTCTACCCATAATTATCCAGTACGAGGTCTTTCACAATGAGATCTACTTATACAGTAACGGTATTTAATTATGAAGATTAGCTGAGTAGCTGACCCTGTTAGTCCGTTCTTGCAAGAGTAAGGCATAATTTTTCTGCTTTTTAAAATAGTATTTCCCCTGCTTAATGGATATCATTTGCTATCAATGGAGAATTCTTTCTCATCTTAAATTTAAAACGGAGTTGATTGGATTTGCACCAACGGAAACCATACATTTGATACCACAATAGAAGGATAGATCTTTTTTATTTTTAGATATTGAATGGAGTTCTTCCATTCTAGTCTATTCACTGGTACTGATCGTTGATACTGGATCAATTGTTTTCTTTCTTTTGTCCTAGCCCATGATCTGAACGAGTCGCACATACACCCTAGTACATGTTCCTCGTCGCTGAGGACATCCCCCAAGAGCGGGGGATTTCGTGACATTTCTGATTGGCTGTCTTGTGTTTCTAATAAGTTGTTTAATAGTTGGCATATTGAATCATATACATAATGGGCTGGTTTAGATCGATCTTAACCGGATGATTATGAATTATTTTATTTCTATATTAATAGATTAATGAATAGAATATTAAATCCGGTAAGAAGATAAAATCTCAAATCACCAATTCGTCTGAAATTTTTGTTATTTTTTCTTTTTTATTCAGTCGCTACAAGATCAACAATTCCATGAGCTTGGGCTTCTGTTGCTGACATAAAAACATCTCTTTCCATATCTTCGGATACAACCCATAAGGGTTTGCCTGTCCTTTGTACATAAACCCTTGTGACGGTTTCGCGCAGCTTCAAAAGTTCTTCCGCTTCCAAGATAAATTCTCCCGTCTGTGCCTCATAAAAAGAACTAGCAGGTTGATGGATCATTACCCTGATGATATAACATAATAAATGTTTATTCTATCTCGCATGATGATAAGGTGGAATAATAAAATATATAATTGAACAACCGTACAGGCATCTTTTACGCATTGCATACGGCTCTATAATGGAATTCGTTTTTACCTTACTTAAATATCAAATAAATTAAATATAGGGTCTATCAGACTCGGGTTGGTAAATGATCCAATAACCACCCTTCTTTTTGTTTTTGGAGTAGTTCAAAAATACTATGATGGCTCCGTTGCTTTATATATTTATTTCGTCTGTTATTTAGCAATCCCAAAGTTTCTTTTTTTTTTTTTTCAAATAAAAAAACAAGATTTTTTTTATTTTCATATTCTTTCATAACCTAAATATTGTTAAGAGCCTCCCGGCGTGAAAACAAAAAAGTTTGTGACGCTGAAATAGGCCTCCCGATAGATTAGATAAAATCGGAAATACCTTTTATCTCATACTACTCTTTCGATACATAATTTAAGGGTTAAAAAAATTTATCATATCGAATTCGAAGTGCCATGCTATTATTACTTAATATTCATATTTCATATAGCGCGAAGGCATAGTCTTCTTTTTTCTCTCAAATCAAATAAAAAACTCATTGGCGCCAAGCGTGAGGGAATGCTAGACGTTTGGTAATTTCTCCTCCGACCAGAATAAAAGATCCCATTGAAGCGGCTAATCCCATGCATATTGTCTGTATATCTGGTCGCACAAATTGCATAGTATCATAAATAGCTACTCCGGGTATTACCCATCCGCCAGGAGAATTTATAAACAAATATAGATCTTTGGTATCATCCTCTATACTGAGATATACCATAAGACCAATAAGTTGATTCGAGATCTCGCTATCAACCCCTTGGCCTAAAAAAAGTAATCGTTCTCGATAAAGTCGGTTGATTGGGATAAAGTTGTATCCCTTAGAAACCGTACATGCACCTTTTGATGCATACGGTTCAACAAAAATAACGAAAAAAAAAAAGAATCAATGTGTAGATGTAGATTCTAGCGCTTTCTTTTATTTTTTTTTTTTTTCATACCAGGCTTTTAACTTATAAAAAGGGGCTTTTCTTTCATTTTTCAAAAAAGATGGGTTTTGGCCTGTTTTGTTTATCTATAAAAAAAAATTACTAAATTTATCTAACTAACTTTTCATTGATGTATTGTTTCATCGAGATACAATCTCAATCGCGATGTAATTTTCTTGTTCCTGAATGGGCTTCTTCAATTTTTTTAGGTTTATGCTCTACTCCGAGTAAAGATCCGCCCGATTTGGATTTGCACATATATGACAAATGCCCCAATACCACGTCCTTTTGCTACGACTTCCTTTTTACAATTTATTTCATGTCTTACAACAGATATTCAATGCATTCATCATATTACTCGATTGATTAACAGTTTGAGATCACTTCTATTATAAATATATAAAGAAATAGAATATGATAGAAATAGTAATCATAAATAGATTTTTTACCGGTTTTTTTTCTAAACGGAGCCTGGATACTTCATTTTATTGGCCTAACCAAGATAACCATAAATTATTCTAATTGATAATATTAATCTGTATACCCTCCCGAAAAAATGGATCTAATTGAACTTCACGCTCCAAATTTTTGATAATTCAATCAATCTTTCTTGGGCGAAGGGGAGGATATCTCGATCGGGGAAGAGAATGGGGAAATACCATATGACCCAATATATCTGACAAGTCGCACTATACGTCAATCCACAATGCATCTTCCTCTCCAGGACTTCGAAAAGGTACTCTTGGAACACCAATAGGCATTAAATAAAAGAAAAATTAAGTACTATATCTCACTTTGATGTGAAAGCGTAACAATGGATTTAGTGTCCTACTAATATTGGCCTTTATCATATTTTATCCCTTTATCATATTTTATCCATAGATTGACTAAGTTTATAAAAAAAGATAAAGAAGACAAAATGAATAAAGGAAAATTATTACAAATAAGTCCTTTGAATGATGAACAAATATATATATGCATTCACTCATATAAAATGGTATCAACTCCCCTACCATTGCGTATTGGTACTTATCGGGTGTAGAATAGATCTGCTTCTTTTTGTTCCTACGAACAAAATAGTTTCATTATTACTAAAAGTAATTGAAAAGAATCAAACAAATCAAAGAAATATTAATTCTTTCCCCAAGATAATCCACTAAAAAGAGGGTCCACAGCATAGTTTTTTCCAATGCAATAAAGTTACATTGTGTCTATTTTTCATTGATAAAGGGGTATTTCCATGGGTTTGCCTTGGTATCGTGTTCATACCGTCGTATTGAATGATCCCGGTCGTTTGATTTCTGTCCATATAATGCATACAGCTCTGGTTGCTGGTTGGGCCGGTTCGATGGCTCTATACGAATTAGCAGTTTTTGATCCTTCTGATCCTGTTCTTGATCCAATGTGGAGACAGGGTATGTTCGTTATACCCTTCATGACTCGTTTAGGAATAACCAATTCATGGGGCGGTTGGAGTATCACAGGGGGTACTGTAACGAATCCGGGTATTTGGAGTTACGAAGGTGTGGCCGGGGCACATATTGTGTTTTCGGGCTTGTGCTTTTTGGCAGCTATCTGGCATTGGGTGTATTGGGATCTAGAAATATTTACTGATGAACGTACAGGAAAACCCTCTTTGGATTTGCCTAAGATCTTTGGAATTCATTTATTTCTATCAGGGGTGGCTTGCTTTGGTTTTGGTGCATTTCATGTAACAGGATTGTATGGTCCTGGAATATGGGTGTCCGATCCTTATGGACTAACTGGAAGGGTACAATCCGTAAATCCAGCGTGGGGTGTGGAGGGTTTTGATCCTTTTGTTCCGGGAGGAATAGCCTCTCATCATATTGCAGCAGGGACCTTGGGCATATTGGCGGGTCTATTCCATCTTAGTGTACGTCCACCTCAACGCCTATACAAAGGATTACGTATGGGAAATATTGAAACCGTCCTTTCCAGTAGTATTGCTGCTGTCTTTTTTGCCGCTTTTGTAGTTGCTGGAACTATGTGGTATGGTTCAGCAACTACCCCGATTGAATTATTTGGTCCCACTCGTTATCAATGGGATCAAGGATACTTCCAACAAGAAATATATCGAAGAATTGGTGCTGGGTTGGCTGAAAATCAAAGTTTATCTGAAGCTTGGTCTAAAATTCCCGAAAAACTAGCTTTTTATGATTACATCGGCAATAATCCGGCAAAGGGGGGGTTATTCAGAGCGGGCTCAATGGACAACGGGGATGGAATAGCTGTTGGGTGGTTAGGACATCCTATCTTTAGAGATAAAGAGGGGCGCGAACTTTTTGTACGTCGTATGCCTACTTTTTTTGAAACATTTCCGGTTGTTTTGGTAGACGGAGACGGAATTGTTAGAGCCGATGTTCCTTTTAGAAGGGCGGAATCTAAATATAGTGTCGAACAAGTAGGTGTAACTGTCGAGTTCTATGGCGGCGAACTCAACGGAGTCAGTTATAGCGATCCCGCTACTGTGAAAAAATATGCTAGACGTGCTCAATTGGGTGAGATTTTTGAATTAGATCGTGCTACTTTGAAATCCGATGGTGTTTTTCGTAGCAGTCCACGGGGTTGGTTTACTTTTGGACATGCTTCGTTTGCTTTGCTCTTCTTCTTCGGACACATTTGGCATGGTGCTAGAACCTTGTTTCGAGATGTTTTTGCTGGTATTGATCCAGATTTAGATGCTCAAGTGGAATTTGGAGCATTCCAAAAACTTGGAGATCCAACTACAAGAAGACAAGTAGTCTGATACAATATGCTTTGTTACTTGTTACTTTTCATTTTTATTTTCTTTTTGTGATTTTTAGATGGGGTACCAGATAAATCTTGATTTGAATCACTGCCTTTTCTTTGACTCTTGTTCTTTATTTATCCGGGAGGCGATCCCAAATAAACAGGTATGGAAGCTATAATTGTAAACCACGATCGAATCTATGGAAGCATTGGTTTATACATTCCTTTTAGTCTCAACTCTAGGAATAATTTTTTTCGCTATCTTTTTTCGAGACCCGCCTAAAGTTCCAACTAAAAAGGTGAAATGATTTGTCATTATCTCAATTGAAGTACGGATCCTCCCAATATTGGGAGGATCCGTACTTCAACTAGTCCCCGTGTTCCTCGAATGGATCTCTTAGTTGTTGAGAGGGTTGCCCAAAAGCAGTATATAAGGCGTACCCAGTAAAACTTACAAGTAAACCAGATAAAAAGATGGCAACTAGGGTTGCTGTTTCCATGATTATATAGTTTTAAGACATTATAAAGTTTTAAGACCACAATGGATCTATGATAAGATCATTTATTTACAACGGAATGGTATACAAAGTCAACAGATCTTACTGAATATAAAATATTATGGCTACACAAACCGTTGAAGGTAGTTCTAGATCTGGCCGCCCAAAACGAACTAATGCGGGGAGTTTATTGAAACCATTGAATTCAGAATATGGTAAAGTAGCTCCTGGGTGGGGAACTACTCCTTTGATGGGTCTCGCAATGGCTCTATTCGCGATATTCCTATCTATTATTTTGGAGATTTATAATTCTTCCATTTTACTGGATGGAATTTCAATGAATTAGATTCCCAAGAACCATTAACTGGCTTTTTCAATACAAAGTGAAGCGTTTAGGTTTCTGATTTTTATCCCATTCTATTTTGGTAGTTTGACCGTGGAATTTCTTTGTTTCTGTATTTCCGGAATATGAGTGTGTGACTTGGTATAAATGATCCTATGGATAGTACAGAGAATGGGTCTGTCATCTTGATAGAGATGGTTTTACTTCGTCGGATATTCATTCTAGTATCTGGAGCACGGAATATATGAAATAGATTACTATTAGAACTATGATTCATACTTAATAGTCAGACCTCGTGTCCGGACTTCAAAAAATTTTTTCAAAGAGTTAGAAGTTATAAATAGAAATATTTTTATTCTTTCAAACTTTCGTTTATGCTTATTTTGATCAAAGGACAAAACAAAGGTTTCTTTGGTTTGGATTTTTAGTCATTATATCTATTCATTGAATAAGTGATGATCCAATGGTTCTTACTCAGGGAATTTTGGGACTTAGACTTAGTTTGAAAGGGTTTTATTGAATCATCGTGGTTTTAGTATGAATCTGAGGTTTTAATCAATTCATAGGGTCTTAACAAGAGAATTCCTATCAATAATAAAGAAAACAGCAGTAAAGCCGCATTACACATAAATAACACCAAAGAAAATAGGTAAATAGAAGATTCAAGAGGCCTATAACGATCAATATATAGACGAATGAGCCGACTTGATTTTTTGGCATTATAACCACAAAGAAGAGCTTTCGGATTTTTATTCTTTAGTATCTTCAAAAAAAAATTGAATCATAAATCATAGAATTAATAAATTTCAAACTTTATATTACACACATCCGTTAGAACTAGTATTTGGGTGTTTCTGTTTGAGCCGTACGAGATGAAATTTTCATATACGGTTCTCCGGGGGGGTCCCCTTGATTTACCTATCTCAATAAAATCTATGATTGGTTCGAAGAACGTCTTGAGATTCAGGCAATTGCCGATGATATAACTAGTAAATATGTTCCTCCTCACGTCAACATATTTTATTGTCTAGGGGGAATTACGCTTACTTGTTTTTTAGTACAAGTAGCTACCGGGTTTGCTATGACTTTTTATTATCGTCCGACCGTTACGGAGGCCTTTGCTTCTGTTCAATATATAATGACTGAAGCTAATTTTGGTTGGTTAATCCGATCAGTTCATCGATGGTCGGCAAGTATGATGGTCCTAATGATGATCCTGCACGTATTTCGCGTGTATCTCACCGGCGGCTTTAAAAAACCTCGTGAATTGACTTGGGTTACAGGTGTGGTTTTGGGTGTATTGACCGCATCTTTTGGTGTAACTGGTTATTCCTTACCTCGGGACCAAATTGGTTATTGGGCAGTCAAAATTGTAACAGGCGTACCAGACGCTATTCCTGTAATAGGCTCGCCTCTGGTAGAGTTATTACGCGGAAGTGCTAGTGTAGGACAATCCACTTTGACTCGTTTTTATAGTTTACACACTTTTGTATTACCTCTTCTTACCGCCGTATTTATGTTAATGCACTTCCCAATGATACGTAAGCAAGGTATTTCTGGTCCTTTATAAAGAATATATACCATCTTGGAATCAATCATCTATCACTTGGGGTAGGAACACTAGTATTTCATTGCTACAAATATGGATTATTGAAAAAAAAAATAAGACATGTATTGGGATATTTCTCTTCAACTCTACAAAAATGTATTATTTTTTTGACACTCATAGTTGAAGTGAATTTTCCGAAGATAAAATGGATTATGGGAGTGTGTGACTTGAACTATTGATCGGGCCTTGCAGATATATGTCCTTATCTATCTGCCACATTTGAATTCACAACAAAAAAATGTGTCTTTGTTCCAACCACCGCGTAAGCCCCATACAGAAGATAGGCCGGTTCGTTTGAAGAGAATCTTTTCTATGATCAGACCCGATCATGTCGTGTATGATATGAACAGGCTCCGTAAGATCCAGTAGAATAAGTGATTGGCATAATCCGGATTATGTTTTATATATTTCACTTACTAAATAGTATAGAAATGTATTCATTTCCTCTGCATTGACTCGATTTATGATACTATCGGAGTGAAACAAGGGATCTAAAGAAGAACAGAGGCTA